GTATTAGCGGATGATATATATATGGGTACACGATGTATTGCCACTAGAAATCAAGATATTGGTAGTGGACTTGTCAATCAATTCATAACCTTTCGAGCACAACCCATATATATTCGAACTCCCTTTACTTGTAGGAGTACATCTTGGATCTGTCAATTATGTTATGGCCGGAGTCCTACTCACGGTGACCTGGTCGAATTGGGAGAAGCTGTGGGTATTATTGCAGGTCAATCTATTGGAGAGCCCGGCACTCAATTAACATTAAGAACCTTTCATACCGGCGGAGTATTTACAGGGGGTACTGCAGAACATGTACGAGCCCCCTCTAATGGAAAAATAAAATTCAATGAGGATTTGGTTCATCCGACACGTACACGTCATGGGCATCCTGCTTTTGTATGTTCTATAGATTTGTATGTAACTATTGAAAGTGAGGATATTCTACATAATGTGAATATTCCACCCAAAAGTTTTCTTTTAGTTCAAAATGATCAATATGTAGAATCAGAACAAGTGATTGCTGAGATTCGCGCAGGAACATCCACTTTGAATTTTAAAGAGAAGGTTCGAAAACATATTTATTCTGATTCAGAGGGAGAAATGCACTGGAATACCGACGTGTATCATGCACCTGAATTTACATATGGAAATGTTCATCTCTTACCAAAAACAAGTCATTTATGGATATTATTAGGAGAGCCGCGCGGATCTGATCTAGTCTCCCTTTCGATCCACAAGGATCAAGATCAAACGAACGCTCGTTCTTTTTCTGTCAAGAAAAGATATATTTCTAACCTCTCGGTAACTAATGATCAAGTGAAACACAAATTCTTTAGTTCGGATTTTTCTGGTAAAAAAGAAGAAGAACGCCCTGATTATTCAGAACTTAATCGAATTGTTCGTTGTAATCTCAGATATCCGACCATTCTATACACCGATTATGATTTATTGGCAAAGAGACGAAGAAAAAGATTCATTATTCCACTCCAATCGATTCAAGAACGTGAGAACGAATTAATGCCCCTTTCGGGCATCTCGATCGAAATACCCATAAATGGTATTTTTCGTAGAAATAGTATTCTTGCTTTTTTCGATGATCCTCGATACAGAAGAAAGAGTTCGGGAATTACTAAATACGGCACTATAGAAGTCTATCCAATCGCCAAAAAAGAGTATTTAATTGAGTATCGAGGAGTCAAGGAATTTAAGCCAAAATACCAAATAAAAGTGGATCGGTTCTTTTTCATTCCCGAGGAAGTGCATATCTTACCTCGATCTTCTTACATAATGGTACGGAACAATAGTATTATTGGGATAGATACACAAATAGCTTTAACTACAAGAAGCCGAGTAGGCGGATTGGTTCGAGTGGAGATAAAAAAAAAAAGAATTGAACTAAAAATATTTTCTGGAGATATCCATTTTCCTGGAGAGACAGATAAGATATCTCGACATAGTGGTGTCTTGATACCACCAGGAACGGGAAAGACAAATTCGAAAGAATCCAAAAAAGGGAAAAACTGGATCTATGTCCAACGGATCACACCTACCAAGAAAAAGTATTGTGTTTTGGTTCGACCTGTAGTCACATATGAAATAACAGACGGTATAAATTTAGTAAGACTTTTCCCCCCGGATCTGTTGCAGGAAATGGATAATGTGCAACTTCGAGTTGTCAATTATATCCTTTATGGAAATGGCAAACCAATTCGGGAAATTTATAACACAAGTATTCAATTAGTTAGGACTTGTTTAGTATTAAATTGTACCCAAGACAAAAAAAGTTCTTATATCGAAGAGACCCGTACTTCCTTTGTTGAAATAGGGATAAATAGTTTGATTCGAGATTTTATAAAAATAGACTTAGTGAAATCCCCTATTTCGTATACCGCAAAAAGGAATGATCCTTCGGGTTCAGGATTTATCTCTGAGAATGGATCAGATTGCACCAATATCAATCCGTTTTCTTCCAGTTTTTTCTACTATTCCAACACAAGGATTAAAGAATCCCTTAATAAAAACCAAGGAACTATTCATACATTGTTGAATAGAAATAAGGAATACCAATCTTTGATAATTTTGTCATCTTCCAATTGTTTTCGAATGGGCCCATTCAACGATGTAAAATATCACAATGTGATAAAAGAATCAATTAAAAAAGATCCCCCAATTCCAATTAGTAATTTCTTGGGCCCTTTAGGAACAGCCCTTCAAACTGCGAATTTTTATTCATTTTCCCATTTAATAACTTATAATCAGATCTTGGTAATTAACTATTTGCAACTTGACAACTTAAAACAGACCTTTCAAGTAATTAAATATTTTTTAATGGATGAAATTGATAAAATTTATAATTCTGATTCGTGCAGTAACATTATTTTGAATCCATTCAATTTAAATTGGTATTTTCTTCAGCACAATTATTGTGAAGGGATGTCTACAATAATGAGTCTTGGGCAGTTTATTTGTGAAAATGTATGTATAGCCAAAAACGGACCAC